TAAAATAAAATCATATATATAACTCCTACTCTTTAAGAGTAGGAGTTATATAATATATATATATAAATTGAATTATTCATTTCATTTGAAAAATTTAGATTCAAGTATTTTTCTTCTAAAAAAATTTTCAATTTCATATTTTTATTTTTTTTTTAATTTCATTTTTTTTTATAAAAATATTTTTCATTGATATAAAATGTCTTGGTATTTATAAAATTATTTTTTTTTAAAAAAATAGAACTAATTTATATAATTTTTCAGGTAAAATTAAAACGAGACCTCTCTCTCTCTCTCTCTCTCTTATCGTCTTATTTTCAAATACTAGTTTTATTATATTAGTTTTATAATAATTTAAATATCAAAAATAAAAGAGATGCCTGATAAAGGATTATTTTGATGTAATAAAACATGTTTTTATAAACTCTCTTTATATTTTTTTAAGTAAATTAAAATATTTGAATTTCAAAAATTCACGTGATGAACACCCAAATATAGAAAAATAAGCTAATTTAAAGCTATTGGACTCATAATTCAAATATAGATTAATCTTTTTTCTAATAAATATTTGAATATGGCCGATATATGTAACTTCCATTTTAATTTCTTTATCAAATGAATCTTGAATAATAATCTGAATTGGGATAGAATTAAATCTTTTAATATTTATTTTTATTTCATTAAATCCTAATAATTTACTAAATAATGAATCAAGAATAAAATATTTTCTTGTTCAATCAATTGGATCCTTATTTTTTCTTTTAACTATTAATATAAATATAATCTTTTATAGAGAAAATTCTCTAAATTTACTGTTCCCATCATTTGCGTTAATACTTAAAAGTGGGGTAGCCCCATTCCATAGTTGAACTCCCGTGTTAATAAATAAATTTTCCTTTTTAGGATTATTTTTATTTTTTACTTTACAGAAATTAGTTCCTATATATTTATTATATTCAACATGACTGTGAACTATTCCATTAATTGCACTAATTAATATTATAATTGGTAGTATAGAAGGAATTAATCAATCTTCGTTTTTTAAAATAATAATTTTTTCATCCATTAGTAATAATGGATGGATACTAATAATATTATTAGAATCAATATTTTTATTTTGGATATTTTTTATTAATTACTTTTTATTAAATTTCTTAATTTATATTTTCTTTGTTAAAAATGAAGTAAAGTGAATTTTACAAATTAAATCAAATAAAAGATATATAAAATGACATTATATATTTATATTTTTATCAATAAGAAGTTTCCCTCCTTTTTTAGGGTTTACCCCAAAATGAATAATAATAAAAACATTATGTACAACAATACCATTTTTAATAATTATTAGAGTTATTATATCTATTTATATAATATTTTTTTATATAAAAAGAATATTAAGACTAATTTTAGACTCTTCTTCACAAAAAAAATGAATTTTAAATAAACAAACTAAAATTAATATATATGTATTTATTAATTTTTTAGGTCCTATTTTATTTTTTCTACTAAACTAAAAGTTTTAAGTTAAATTAAAAACTAGTAACCTTCAAAGTTAAAAATAAATATTAAACTTTGAATAAATTTTTAACGTAAGTTACCTTTAAATTTGCAATTTAAAATCATAATTGAATAAAAAATTAATAAAGAAATTATTAGTTTATATAAGAATTTACAGTTCTTAGCTTTTATCAGCCACTTTATCAAATGTGATTTACCAGAACTAACCACAAAATTATTGGAACACTTTATTTTATTATAGGAATTTGATCAGGACTTTTAGGTCTTTCATTAAGTATAATTATTCGTTTGGAACTAAGACAATCTTCCCCTTTACTAACAAATGACCAACTTTATAATACAATTGTTACATCACATGCATTTATTATAATTTTTTTTATAACTATACCAATTATTATTGGAGGATTTGGAAATTGACTAGTCCCACTTATAATTGGAGCACCTGATATAGCATTCCCTCGATTAAATAATTTAAGATTTTGACTTTTATTTCCTTCATTGTATTTACTTATTATAAGTAATTTAGACCAAGGAGTAGGTACAGGATGAACAGTTTACCCCCCATTATCAAATTCGAACTTTCATAGAGAATATTCTGTAGATATAGCTATTTTATCTCTTCATTTAGCAGGTATTTCCTCTATTTTGGGAGCTATTAATTTTATTACTACTATTTTTAATATACGAGCATGTATATGTAAATTAGAAAAAATACCTTTATTTGTTTGATCAGTATTAATTACCGCATTTTTATTATTACTTTCTTTACCAGTGCTTGCTGGTGCAATTACTATATTACTTACAGATCGAAATCTTAATACATCATTTTTTGATCCTGCAGGAGGAGGAGACCCTATTTTATATCAACATTTATTTTGATTTTTTGGACACCCAGAAGTTTACATTTTAATTTTACCAGGATTTGGATTAATCTCTCATATTACAACACAAGAAAGAGGGAAAATTTCAGCATTTGGCACTTTGGGTATAATCTATGCAATACTATCAATTGGAATTCTAGGATTTATTGTATGAGCTCATCACATATTCACTGTAGGTATAGATGTAGATTCCCGAGCTTATTTTACTTCAGCTACTATAATTATTGCTATCCCAACTGGAATTAAAATTTTTAGATGAATTGCTACAATTTATGGTATAAAAATAAATATTTCCCCAAGTCTTTTGTGAACTTTAGGTTTTATTTTCTTATTCACATTAGGAGGACTAACTGGTGTAATTTTAGCTAATTCATCCTTGGACATAATTTTACATGATACCTACTATGTAGTAGCTCATTTTCATTATGTGTTATCTATAGGAGCCGTATTTGCAATTATTGCAAGATTTATTAATTGGTACTCTTTAATAACAGGACTAGTAATAAATAAAATTATACTTAAAGCTCAATTTACAAGTACATTTATTGGTGTAAACTTGACTTTTTTTCCTCAACATTTTTTAGGATTAATAGGTATACCTCGACGATATTCTAATTACCCAGATTTATTAATATTTTGGAATATTGTATCCTCTATTGGCTCTATAATTTCTTTATTTTCAATTATTTTTTTAATAATTATTATTTGAGAATCTTTATATTCTAAACATACTATACTATCCTCATCAAATCATTTCATAATTGAATGAATTCAAAACTTCCCTCCAATTGAACATAGATACTCAGAAATCCCATCTACATTAATTAAATAACTATTATGGCAGAAAAATGCTTTAAATTTAAAATTTAATTATGAGTAAATTCTTTTAGTAATCGATTGAATAAAAATTTCTTTTTATGACTCCGCTTCCCCAATTATAGAACAACTAGTTATATTTCACGATTACACCATACTAATTATTATTACCATTTTATCAATTGTAACTTTCTTTATACTCAAAATAATAATAAATAATTTTACAGCTAATAGAATCTTGGAAAACCAAACTATTGAAGTAATCTGAACTTTAATTCCAACCATTATTTTAAGTTTCATTGCTTTACCCTCCTTACACCTACTTTACCTTATAGATGAACTTAATAGTCCAATTTTAACTTTAAAAGTTTTAGGTCATCAATGATACTGAAGCTATGAATATAATGATTTCAATAATATTGAATTTGATTCTTATATTATAATAAACACGACATTTAATTTATTACAAGTAGATAACTCTACTCCTTTACCTTTAAACTGTAGAATCCGCATTATTACTTCATCTTATGATGTAATTCACTCTTGAACAATTCCTGCCATAGGGCTAAAAATAGATGCTACTCCTGGACGTATCAATCAACTTTCTTTATTAGCTAGACGTTCAGGTATATTTTTTGGCCAATGTTCAGAAATTTGTGGAACAAATCACTCTTTTATACCTATTGTTTTAAATATTATTCCTATTAAATATTTTATTTCCTGAATTAAGAACTTTAATTATATTTAGTGACTGAAAAGCAAGTAATGGTCTCTTAAACCAAATAATGGTAAAGCATATACCCTAAATAAAAGAAGTTAGTTAAAAAAATAACATTGAATTGTCAAATCAAAATTAATATATTTATTTCTTAATGCCTCAAATAGCCCCTATATCTTGAATTCTTTTATTAATCATAACTTTTTCAGTATTAATATATATTTCATCATACTTATATTTTTCAATATGAAAAAAAAATATAAAACCTAAAAATATAAATAATTTTTTTTTTACATTAAAATGATAATAAGTTTATTTTCCATATTTGACCCTACAGCAATAATAAATCTACAATTAAACTGATTATTAATAATTTTAAGTATCATAATCCTCCCTATTACATTTTGAATTTTACCTTCACGAAATAATATTATAGTAAATTATATTTTAACTATTTTAAATAAAGAATTCTTATCTTTATTTAACCCAAACATGTTAATAAAAGGAACTAATATTTTAATAATTTCATTATTTTTATATTTACTAGTTAATAATATCATTAGAAATTATCCTTACACATTTTGCTGTTCAGCTCATATATCATTTTCAATAAGTTTAGCTTTACCTTTATGATCATCAATTATTTTGTTTTTTTGACTAAATTTAACAAACACTATATTAGCTCATCTTGTTCCAGATGGAACGCCATTTTTATTAACTCCTTTGATAGTAGTAATTGAATTAACTAGTAATATTATTCGACCTATGGCATTAGCTGTACGATTAACAGCAAATTTAATTGCAGGACACTTACTTATAGCTTTACTAGGAAATATATTACATATAAGAAGATGAAATACAATCATTATCATTATTGCACAAACAATATTTATAAGATTTGAAATAATAGTAGCAATTATTCAATCTTATGTATTTTCAGTATTAATAACCCTCTACTCTAGAGAAATTTCATAATGAAAAAAAATCATCAATTTCATTTAGTAGACCCTTCTCCATGACCATTAATTATTTCCCTCATATTAATAAATTACACTTTATTTTCAATTGTTTCATTAAGAACAAAAAAAAGAAATTTAATATTTATGTTTTTTCTATTTACTATTTTAATTATGCTTCTATGATGACGAGATATCCAACGAGAAAGAACATTTCAAGGTCACCATGCATCTCAAGTTTTAATTTCAATGAAATTTGGAATAATTTTATTTATTACCTCTGAAGTTTTATTTTTCTTCAGATTCTTCTGAAGATTTTTTCATCATAGATTATCCCCTAATATTGAATTAGGATTAAAATGACCACCAATAAATATTTATAGTTTTAATCCTTTAAGTATTCCATTATTAAATACAATTATTTTATTAAGATCAGGTATTTCAGTAACATGAACCCATGCTAGAATTTATAAAAATAATTTTTTTGAATCTAAAAAAAGTTTATTAATTACTATTTTATTAGGGATTTATTTTTCATATTTTCAATATTATGAATATAGTTCATCAAGTTTTTCTATCAGAGATTCTGTATACGGAAGAACATTTTTTATCACAACCGGATTTCACGGAATTCATGTATTAATTGGTACTATATTTCTTTTTTATAACCTAATTCGATTAAATAATATACATTTTTCTAAAAATCATCATTTAGGTATTGAATTATCTATTTGATATTGACATTTTGTCGACGTAGTATGGTTATTCCTTTATATAACAATTTATTGATGAGGTAAATATTTTATTAGTATAATAATTACATTTAGCTTCCAACTAAAAAATCTTTTGATAAAATAATTATATTAATATTTATATTTATATTTAGTACCCTATTAATTTTAATTCTTATTATAAATATAATTTTTATAATCAATCATTGAAAAAGAATTAATCGAGAAAAAAATTCACCCTTTGAATGTGGATTTGACCCCTTCTCTAAATCTCGAAACTCCTTCTCTATTCATTTCTTTTGTATTAGATTAATATTTTTAATTTTTGATATTGAAATTACTATTGTCATTCCAACAACAGTTTCACTTAATTTTATTACTACCCTATCTTGAATTAATTTTTGTAGAATTATATTTACTATTTTATTTGTAGGTCTAATCATTGAATGGGCAGAAGGATCTATAGAATGAAAATAGGATTATAGTTTAATAAAACAGTTATTTTGCAAATAAAAGATATAATAATATTAATCTGATTAGCAACGAAGTAATTAATACATTTAGTTTCGGCCTAATTTTAGAGGAAACTCCATGCTTGAATAAAAGTCAAAGAGAGACAAATTATTGTTAATAATTTAACTGAAATTCCTTCTTATTCAAGGAATATTAAAGGGAGCTGCTAACTACCTTAAAGCAAGAAATTGTTAAATTCCCTCTTTTGTAGTTTAAAAAAAACAGTATATTTTCAATATAAAAATATTTTTTCAAAAGTTTCCACTACTTAAATTTCTTCAAAATTTTGTTCTATATAAACTATTCGAAAAAATAATAAAAGAAAATATAAAAAATATAATAGAGTAAAAGTACTTATACACATATAAATTAATCATATAAAAATTTAAATTTAAACTCCTATTTTTTAAATTATATAAAAAACTTTCAAATCAACCTTGATCTATAATTTTTATAATAACTATAAAAAACTTTACAAATAAACTAATTAATTGAGTCAATCTAATTATATACAATATATTAAACAAAAACATATCAAAATTAATCATTTTAAATAGTACACCTTGTCAAAAAATTCCTGTAACAATTATTAATAAAGGTATCATTTTAAACAATAGTCTTATTAAAACTAAATCAATTTCTTGAATTATTCAATTTAAAAAAGTACCCAACAATAAATTTAAAACAGTTAATACTAAAATTCTTAACGACAATTTTATAGATCCCCCAGTAAATAAAATTCAGCCTCATGAAGAAGATAACTTAATTAATAATCGAATTCTATAAGAAACAGTAATCAAGGCCATAATTAACATTATTAACCCTAAACTTACTCCTGGGTAACTACAATAGACTAATTCTAAAAGAACATCCTTGGAGTAAAATCCAGAAGTAAAAGGTATCCCTATTAAATTAAATAAAGCAATATTTATACATCTTTTAGTAAACAAATCTAAATATAAGTTACCTATTTTACGTAAATCTTGAATACCTAAATTTCCATGAATAATAGACCCAGCACATATAAATAAAAGAGCTTTAAAAATTGCATGAATAAGTAAATGAAAATATGCAATATTAGGATACCCTAGCGATAAAATTAAACATATAAAACCTAATTGACCCAAAGTCGATAGAGCAACAATACGTTTTAGATCATACTCCTTTAAAGCCGTTAATCCTGCAACCATAATAGTAATAAAAGAAACAAAAATAAGAAAAAGTAAAAATCAAGATTCGCAAAAAGAATCATAAAATCGAATTAAAAGATAAACTCCAGCAGTAACTAAAGTAGAAGAATGAACTAAGGCAGAAATAGGTGTAGGAGCTGCTATTGCAGAAGGTAGTCATGCACAAAATGGAAATTGGGCACTTTTAGTCAAACAAGCAATAATAAAAAATAAAGAACTAAATTTTAATTCAAAAAATAAAAATATTCCATTTATTATAGATCAAACAATAGTTATTAATAATATGGTATCTCCAAAACGATTTGTTGACGCAGTAATAAATCCAGAAGAAAACGCTCTCTTTCTTTTGTAGTAAATTACTAAACAATAAGAAATTAAACCCAATCCATCCCATCCTAAAATAATTCCTAAAACTCTAGGGCTTAAAATTATAATAACTATAAAAAAAATAAAAAAAAAAGTTAATCATAAAAATCGAGAACATTCATTACCTATGTACACTTTAGAATAAATAAAAATCAAAAAAGAAATAAATAAAACAATATAAATAAATATTAAACTTATTCAGTCAATATAAATAATATAACTCAATAAAATTGAATTTTTCATTCATAACTCCAATTCTAATAAATAAACTAAATTTAAGTTATAATAAAAAATTACAAAAAATATAATAATTAAATTCAATAAAAATAAAGTAAAAGACAAAAAATAAAATTTTCTTATATATTTTAAATTCAAAATTAAAATTTATACAATCTTTGATTCCACAAATCAATATTTTTACTTAAACTATTTTAATTAAAATAAAAAAGATAGATCTAAAATTAAAAAATTCAAAGGAAGTCAATGTAAAATTAAAACGAAAAATTCTTTAATATTAATAGAAAAAAAAGGAAAATAATTTAAAGTAACACTTTGCTGAGTAAAAGCAAATATATAAATTCTATATATTGCACTTAATAAACCTAAAAACACTAAAATTATAAAACATATCTTATATCATCTAATAATAGCAAAATTAAGTAAAATTTCACCAGGTAAATTTAAACAAGGAGGAAACGAAAGATTAGAAGAACAAAAAAGAAATCATCATAAGCTACAAGTAGGAGAGATTATAAGTAACCCCTTATTTAAATAAATACTTCGAGTATGAGTTCGATCATAAGTCAAACCTATAATACAAAATATTCCAGAAGAGCATAAGCCATGCCCAACTATTATATAAATAGAACCTATTAAACCAAAATCTTTTAAAGTAAATATTCCAGATAAAACTAAACTTATATGAATAATAGAAGAGTATGCAATTAATATTTTTATATCACTTTGGACAAAACAAATACATCTTAATCACAACCCCCCTATCATTCTAAAAATAATAAAAAAATTTGTATATTTATACAAAGAATCTCCAAACACAAAAGACAACTTAACAATACCATAACCTCCTAATTTTAATATTACACCAGCTAAAACTATTGAACCAAAAACTGGAGCTTCAACATGAGCTCGAGGAAGTCAAAAATGAAATCCAAATATAGGAAGCTTAACTAAAAATGCTACTATTAATATAAGAAATATTATAAAGTGTCTATAAAATAAATTTGTATCAACGTAAAACATCAACAATAATAAAGGTAAGGAAAATAGTACAGTATACAAAATTATATAAAACCCAGCTTCTAAACGATCAGGTTGGTACCCTCAACCATAAATAATTAATAAAACAGGTAAAATTCTTATCTCAAATCCTATATAGAACATAATTAAACTCTCAGAATAAAACGTTAAAACTAATAAAAAAATTAAAACTAACATAATTATATACAAATCTTTTTTTTTTATTACAGATTTAACAGTTATAATTATACCTAAAACTAGCCATAAACTTAATAGTCTAAATACTCTTTGAATAAAAAATATATTGTAGTCATATAAATTTAATACCAAATAAATAAAACAAAAAATTAAAGAATTTATAAATAACACTCATCTACTAAAAAAGCTTATAAAAAAAATATAAAATATAATTTCTAGCATATAAACAAAGAACTAAATTTAAAATAATCTCTACCATGTATACGTACATATAAAGTTAACAAAACCAAACCTATAATTGCCTCACATACTATAATAATAGTAAAATAAATAATTACTATTAAACTATGCATATATATATATATACAAGTTGTTAATAAAACAAGTATTATCAACGACACAAACTCTAGGCTAATTAGTATTATAAGAACATGTTTTTTTTGAAAAAAAAAAACTAAACTACCAAAATAAAACATATATAAAATTCTATAAAATAACAAAGTTTTAATAGTTTAAGTAAAACATTGATTTTGTAAATCAAAAATATTTTTTTTAAAACATCAGCAAAAAGTAAATATCTTTAATTTCCAAAACTAATATTTTTAATAAACTACTTGCTGAAATTTTTAAAAATACTTTAATACTAATAATTTTTATTTCTAACTTAATAATATTCACAAAAAATCCTTTATATATAACTTTAATTTTATTCATTCAAATTATTCTAAGTTGCTTTATTATTCGATTAATCATTTACTCATCTTGACTTTCATTCACGATTTTTCTAATTATAGTTAGAGGATTAATAATTATTTTTTTATATATTACAAGATTATGTTCTAATAATAAATTCACTAAAATTAGTTTAATTAATATTATTAGAACTGGACCTATTTATATTATATTTAATCATTTAAAAGAAATTTTAATATATCAAGATAATTTAAATTTAAAAAATAATTTTATAAATAGATTTATTGAACTTTATACTCATTTTAATATAAAAATATCAATTTTAATGTTATTTTATTTATTAATTATTTTATTAATTATAATTAACTTTTTAAATAAAACCAAAGGACCCATACGAAAAAAATACTAATGATCTCAAAAAAAAATAAAAAAAATGCTGTATATTTAATAATACATAAATTTATAAATTTACCAACACCTTCAAACATTAATTTCCTATGAAATTTTGGATCATTATTAGGATTTATATTACTAATTCAAATTATTTCAGGATTATTTTTAGCTATACATTTTTCAGCAAATGTTAATCTTGCATTTGAGAACTTAATTCATATTTGTCGAGATGTAAATAACGGATGAATAATTCGTATTATTCATTCTAACGGAGCATCCTTCTTTTTTATTTTCATTTATTGTCATATTGGACGAGGAATTTACTTTAATTCAGCACAATTAAAAAAAACATGATTTAGAGGTATTATAATTTTATTTTTAGTTATAGGTACAGCATTCATAGGTTATGTTTTACCTTGGGGACAAATATCATTCTGAGGGGCCACAGTAATCACTAATTTACTATCTGCAATTCCATATTTAGGAGAAAGTTTAGTTTTATGACTATGAGGTGGGTTCGCAGTAGATAACCCAACTTTAAATCGTTTTTTTACTATCCATTTTATTCTTCCGTTTATCCTTAGATCCTTAATTATAATTCATATTATTTTCTTACATGAAACAGGTTCATCAAATCCTCTAGGAAGACCAATACACATTGATAAAATCCCCTTTTTCCCTTATTTTTTAATTAAAGATTTACTAGGATATTCACTATTTTTAATAGCCTTTTTAATTCTAATCTTCTACTTCCCATATTGACTAAATGACCCAGATAATTTTATTCCCGCCAATCCTTTAAACACACCATTACATATCCAACCAGAATGATATTTTCTTTTCGCATACTCTATTTTACGAGCCATTCCTAATAAACTAGGAGGAGTTATTGCATTAATTAGATCTATTACTATTTTAACCATACTAAGAATATTCCAATCTTGCTATTTCAAAGGGCTACAATTTTATCCAATTACTCAACATATTTTCTGAATCTGAATTAATTTAACCCTGCTATTAACTTGAATTGGAATAAAACCAGTGGAAACCCCATATATTTTAATCAGTCAAATTTTCACATTTATGTATTTTATATTATTTATATGTATCCCTCTAAGACAACAAATATGAGATAAGATTTTAAAGTAAGCTTTATAATTTATAAAAAATATTTACCTTGAAAGTAAAAAAAGAATTTATCTAAAGCTTAACTTAAATTTACCGGATACTTTTTAAATAATAGAAAAGAAAATAAATTAATAAAGTAGAACTTAAAATCTCTCTAACACAAAATTACTGACTTAAATTTACCAACTACTTTTTAAATAATTAAAGAATAAAAAATTAACAACAACAAAATAGAGCTTAAAAATCTCTTTCAACACAAAATTATTAATTTATCATATCGATAACGAGGTAAAACCCCCCGGATTAAAATAATTAAAAAAGAAAAAAAAATAATCTTTAAATAAAAATAAAAATGAAAACTCAAAGAACCAAAAAACATAATAACTAAAAAAAATCTAGAAAAAATGATTCTTAAGTATTCACCCAAGAAAATAAAAGCAAAACCTGAACCACCATATTCAATATTAAACCCAGACACTAATTCAGACTCCCCCTCTGAAAAATCAAAAGGTGTACGATTCAACTCAGCAAGAAAAGAAACAAACACTATTAAAAAAACGGGAAAAAAAATAAAAAAAAATCAAATATTACTTTGTAAGTACATTAAAATACCAATTCTTAAAGTATTACTAAAATACATAACACTCAAAACTAACAATAAAAATCTCACTTCATAAGAAATTGATTGAGCAACAACTCGTAAACAACCTAAAATAGAATAAGAAGAATTAGAAGACCACCCAGACATTATAATCCCATAAACCCCTAAACTTATAATAACAAACATAAAAATAAAACTATATTTTCAACTCAAAATTATATATCAATAAGGAAATACTAACCAAATAATTAATCTAATAAATAAAGTTAATATTGGACTCAACCAGTAAGGATAAAAATTTCTCTTTAAAGGAAACAAAAACTCTTTAGTAAATAACTTAACTGCATCAGAAAAAGGCTGAAACAGTCCAATTACTCCGACTTTATTAGGGCCTTTACGAAATTGAATATAACCTAAAACTTTACGTTCCAATAAAGTTAAAAAAGCAACTCTAATTATAGAAAATAATAATATTAAAATTATACAAACAAATTTTATAAATATTTCTATTTGTAAAATACATAAATAAATTCTAAATTTAACACATTAATCTGCCAAAATAGAAATTAATTATATCGTAAAATATAAATTTAATTAACTAATCCTTTCGTACTAAGTCAAAACATAAATAAAAAGATAGAAACCAACCTGGCTCACACCGGTCTGAACTCAAATCATGTAAAAAATTATAGTCGAACAGACTAAATACTTAAATAACTACATTTAAATATAATTTTAATTCAACATCGAGGTCATAAACTTTTCTATAAATATGAACTTAAAAAAAAAATTATGCTGTTATCCCTAAGGTAATTTAAACTTTTTATCAAAAATTTAAGATCTTTTAGTCACACAAATATGAACAAAAAAAGAAAAGTTAGTTTCCAATCACCCCAATTAAAAATAAATTCTCAAGAAATTTTTCAAATTCTATAGGGTCTTCTCGTCCCTTTTAACTACTAAAGCTTTTTAACTTTAAAATTAAATTAAATAATCATTTAAATAAAAAAGTTAATTTTTCATTCAACCATTCATACAAGCCTCCAATTAAAAGACTAATGATTATGCTACCTTTGTACAGTCAAAATACTGCAGCTATTAACACAAGCATGGAGCAGGTTAAACCAAAAATATTTTTCTTACAGAAATGTTTTTGATAAACAATTGAAAATTCAAATTGCCAAGTTCTTAATTTAAATTTATTTATCTACTAATTTTATCATAATTAATAACATTTTAATATTCAATAAAACAACTTTATCCCTCAATAAAGTTATATACTAAATTATTAATACTATATTAGTTAATTTTAACAAATTAAATGAATTATTATCTCTAAATAAATAAATTAATAAATAAAAACAAAACTATTATAAAATTTATAAGCTTATCCCTATAAATATAATTTATTTTAACAAAAACATCACTAAAAAAAAATTAATTAAATTAAAAAAAAAGCAACTAGATATAAAAAATCTATATTTATTTCAAAACCAAAATTATATTAAAATTAATAATTATACATTAATATATTTATAAAATTAAATCTTTTTATTTCAAGAAAATTTACTAATAAAACATTTTTAATAAATCCTGATACAAAAGGTACAACTTATAAATCAATTATTAAATAAATAAAATTTACCTTTACAGTCAAATTAAAATAATTAATCACTATAAATGAAACTTATTAAAGTATCCTATTCATGTAAAAAATAAACTTATATTAGCTATTCATTTCCAGATACACCTTCCGGTACATCTACTATGTTACGACTTATCTTATCTTATATAAGAGTGACGGGCAATATGTACATATTTTAGAGTCTAAATTCATATTATTTCTATAATAAATTTACTTTTAAATCCTATTTTATTCAAACAAAAAATTATTTATCCATTCATAAATTTTATTGTAACCCATTTTAAACTTTAATAAATTGCACCTTGACTTAACATAAATTTAATAAAAATAAATGAAAATTAACTTCATAGTATATTCATGACAGCGGTATACAAATATTATAATTAAAGTAAATAATAGTTGTGGATTATCAATTAAAAAACAGGTTCCTCTAATAAGATAAAATACCGCCAAATTTTTTAAGTTTCAAGATCTTAACTATTACTACTCCAGAAAATTTACATAAAAATAGCAGGGTATCTAATCCTGGTTTTAAAATTAATTTCTCAAAATATTAATAAAGAATTATTAGTTTAATTAAAATTTTACCTTAAAATTAAATACTTAAATTCATATAAATAAAATATTTAATATACCATATAAAATATCTTTACATTAATTGTGTAACCGCAACTGCTGGCACAAAATATGTTAATTTTAAAGTAAATTTATAAAACAAAATTTCTTTTTTATTTAACTTTATTTACTGTTATTTCTATATTAAAAATAATTTACATATAAAAAAAATACTAAAGATATTTTACATACCAAAATATAATATATTATAAAACCAACCAAAATAAATTAACATTAGATTTAAATCCCTATATCTGGAATAGGGATCTCTCACGCTTTGTTCTATAACTTGCTTATTTTAGCTTAGCTTGATTGGGGGTCACGGGAGTCCCTCCTCCCTCACACCCAAACGAAACCTAATTTATTTGTGTTGGTTCTATTAATAGCTTGATTGGGGGTCACGGGAGTCCCTCCTCCCTCACACCCAAACGAAACCTAATTCCGTTAATTATATATAGGGCTCTCTTTCTAGTATTCATCTGTCACTTCTTAGTAGAACAAAGCGTGAGAGATCCCTATTCCAGATATAGGGTTACTTAAACCTAGGTGTCTTCGGTTTTTTTCTCTCCTATCAAAACCGAAGACACCAGTAACTAAAAATAAGACGAT